GAAAAGAAAGAAGAAATCACTTGATTTAATTCTTCTGGGTGGCGCAATAATATTGTATTCTACGAATTTTATTTTGCAAGAATTCTTAATTATATAATATATTTTCTAGCGGTCAAATATTCTGTAGAACCGAACCTTTTTGATACTATACTAACGGAATCTTACTCTAAATAGATTTTATTCTGTAATAATATAGAATTATGATTTAATTATTTTTTTTTTTAAGTTAATTAAGGAAGTTTATTTAGTGAATTAAATTCTCGCTCTTTTTTGTTTGTCCATTATTTCACTACGTATCTATTTCGATATAAACAATAAGGAATGGGACTCTAGGAAAAGACAAATTATCCATCCTAGAATCCAGTTTTCCCTATTTCTACTTTACTTAATATAATATTCTCTGCCTATTTTTTTTTAGGTTTAGTATCGAGTGGAATTTAATTCTATTAAAATAGAAAAGGATTAATATATTTCTATTCTAGCGCATTGAAATGTGAAAACAGCGACATAATCATATGTTCGAATTAATTGTAGAGTTGAAAAAAAAAAGACAAGAACCAAAGTAAAATACTCTTCTTCACAATATACATACTATGACTGACTAGTTCTACGGTACAAGGAATTCGTTAAATAGACGAGAAAAAAACTAGAAAAACCAAAAGGTCTTTCCATAATTTATCAACAAAAATTTAGTTCTTTATTACCAGCTTAATATGTTGATAAATCCAACATACCTAAAAATTCATTTCGGACAATTGAACCTTTTCAAATTGTTTCTTTTTAAGAACCAAAAAGATTTGTGCCAAAATAATAGATGCCAAGAAGAACAACAGACCTTGTACACGTAACGGATCTTGAAGCACTATTTCTGCATCCCCCTGACCAAATCCACCCACATTAGGATTACTCGTTAATGGTTGATCAAGTTTGATAGATTCACCCTCTGAAACAAGAAGTTCTGGTCCTGGCGGTATAATATCAATCACTTCACGTCCATCCGATGCATCCACTATCGTTATTTCGTATCCACCTTTTTCTTTTCGTATAATTTTATTTACTATACCAGTTGCTGTAGCATTATAAACATTATTATTACTCTTGCTCCCGTCGGGATAAATCTGACCCCTTCCTCTATTACCACCTACGTATATAGGATATTTTAAGAAGTGAACATCTCTCTTAGTAGCGGGATCTGGAGAAAGAATAGGAAAGGTAATTTCACTATATTTCTTCCCAGGAACGGGGCCTACCACAAGAATATTTTTTTTTGTGGGACGATAGCTTTGAAAAGACAAATTACCTATCTTTTCTTTAATCTCGGGCGAAATACGATCAGGAGGGGCCAATTCAAAACCCTCTGGTAAAATAAGAACAGCACCTACATTCAAAGCCCCCTTTTTACCATTAGCAAGAACTTGTTTAACTTGCATATCATAAGGAATTCGAACAACTGCTTCAAATACAGTATCGGGAAGTACCGCTTGTGGAACCTCAATATCTACAGGCTTATTAGCTAAATGGCAATTAGCACATACAATCCGCCCGGTAGCTTCTCTCGGATTTTCATAACCCTGTTGAGCAAAAATGGGATATGCATTTGAAATGGGTGCTCGAGTTATTATATATATCATGAGCAATACGGAAATGGATCGGGTAATCTCTTCCTTTATCCAAGAAAAAGCATTTCTAGTTTGCATGGTCCAATCATTCATCTTGAAAATTTCTACAATAAGATTAGGTAGGTTACTGGCATAGTTCCCTATCCATTATTCTGCTATTTACTCAAATGATTTTCCTAGAATATAGGAAGAATACGAGTAGAACGAAAAAAAAGAATAAGTCAATTTTTTAATGTTTAGCTTTTAGATACAAAAAAAAAAATTATAATTGGATCAGTGGATCGTTTTTTCAGTCATTCATTGAATGATAAATCACTACAAGTGACGGAGATACACGATTTAAATAACGGAAAATCCAATATTTTAAAATTGTATCTAAAATGACTGGAAAAGTGGAAACAAGACCAGATATAATTTGATCATTCTGAGTAAATCCAAAATCTTTATAGACAGACCCAATCATTAGTTCCCAACCATGAGTTGAATGGAATCCTATACATAAATCAGTTAATAAAAGGATAGAAAAAGCTTTTATTGTATCACTTAAGTTATATAGAAATTCTTGAACCCACGAGTTAAGAATAATGAGTTCTTGATTACCCCTAATAGAATAACCACTTAGAATAAGGAAACATATTATATTTGTACAGAAATGCAAAATCGTATGGATACGGTCTTGGTTGTTCGTCTCGATCAATTGGATAGTTTCTTTGTAGATTTCCATACGAAGATTTTGTAAATGTGTTTCCGGGTATTCCTTTAGCATTTCATCCAAGAGGAACAGTTCCTCGAACTCTATAAATTTTTTTAAAATCGTTTTTTCTTGAATAATATTCAAGAAAATTTCGGATTGTTTCGTATTCCACCAATTAGTAATCCAAGATTCCAGACTTTTCTTAAATGTAAAAGAGATGCACCAGGGCAAAAAGACTATAGATGTAAGACATAGAAGGGGAATGAATGCTTTCTTTTTTGCCATTTTTCGTCTTTAATGAACTCAGTTTCATCTCATTTGTCAACTATGATGGAATAATAATTTTTCTATCAAGCATAAGTTCTATTACAAGTAAATACAAGTAATAGAGCCTAGCCTATGTATCAATTTCTAATTTTTTTAATATTTTTTAATATAAATTGAGAATCGATTCTCGCTTTTTTTATTTGTAATTCGGAAGTTTGTTTTTTCCTTTAATTTGGAAATAAAGAATACACAATAATACAGAAATCAAAAAATAAATGCTTTCTTAGAGAAAGCATTTATTTTTTTGATACAACGATTTCCATTGGTACACTCAAGAATATGGAACGATTTCCATTGGTACACTCAAGAATCTGGACAAGTCCCAAGCTTTTTGTATAACGTTGCGTGGAGTACTATCATAATAATCATCACCAGGAGTCAAAGGAATGGTCCCTTGTTCTCTTGTTTGCATATAAAGGACACCACTACTGGGTTCTGGGTTAGGGTTAGCTTGTAGTATGAGGGACTGAATATCTTCCATACGAACTCGGAGAAAAATACGACGATATGTTCCAGGAAATCCGTAACGAAAAAAACACACCATTCTATTTTTTTTATCGAAAAAATTATAACCACTCCCCACATTCCAAAAAATTAGAAGCCACCAATGTAAACTTAGAAAGAGACCTGCGATTCCATAGAAAGTCAGGGTGACCCCTTGTGGCAAAAAAGGAACTACAAATTCAGATGAAATCAAAGAGAAAAAATGTCTACCATAATAACTGGAAACTGAAATATATAACACCCCTAATGAACCTAAAAGAGTGAAAGAAGCCCAGAAGAAATTGATTGGTTTTCGGGACCCCGGTACAATGTCAAGCCATGCGTCTTGTGAACGACAACCATGTTTTTCTGATCCCCAACTAATGAATTTTGGAACATTAACCAATAAAGCAGACATTACAATTAAGACAAGGCCCACTAAAAACACATAAACGTTTATCATAAAATGGGTACCTCAATTTCATATTTGTACCTGTTATTTTTTTTTTTATTGTTATATTACTATTTTTGTTGTTATATTAAATCCTCCTTATCTTATTAAGGTAATATTAATAGTAGTACTTTTGTCCGTATCTAAAAAATCTTGTTTTTTTGAACATGAAGAAATAAAGAAGCCATTGCAACTGCCGGAAATACTAGGCCCACTAAAGGAACAAAAAGGGAAGGTAAGTTTATCATAAAATGGGGTACCTCAATTTCGTATTTGTACCTGTTATGTTATTTTTTGTTGATTGTTATATTAATATATATTTTGATTTTTCTTATATTCAAGATAGTCTATAATCACTAGAATTCATATAGACTTATACTAAGTCTATTTTAAAAATTATACTAAGTATATCTAAATGAATAGAGATGAATAGAGATGAATAGATAAATATATCTATTATATACGGAGTATACATAATTAAGTATATAATATAATAAATCCATAATCAAAGAAAAAAATGAATAAGATTTATTAAGAATCAAAAGGAAAAATCTAAAAATAATAAATGTTTTTTAAAGATAAAGAGTGTAGAACGAAATAACTGGATTTATTTTGCCCTCTATTTCTACAAGAAACATGTGTATGATAATAAATGTTTTTATTATATTATTCTTAGTATTTTTATTTTTCTATTCTTATCTTATTACTGTGTGTTCTAATTTGATTTTTGTATAATAATAATTTATTATAATTCTATTTGAATTTATTATAATTCTATTTGAAGTTCCAAATTGAAAAAAAAAAATGAAATTAGAGTCTGAATTATTTTTCAGTTTGAGTCAAAGGAAAGAAACCATGGAAATGAAATAACTCACTTAAAACCTCTTTTAAAGAATTACGCGGTACGATTGAATCAAATAAGCCCTTTTCGAATAAAAATTCAGCCGATTGTGAACCTTCGGGCACTTCCACATTCAACGTTTGTTCAATTACTCTTTTACCTGCAAATGCTATGTAAGCATCGGGTTCGGCAATAATGATATCCCCCAACATTCCAAAACTAGCTGTTACCCCACCAGTAGTAGGAGATGTAAGTATCGTTACATAGAATAACTTTTGATTGATTTGATAATCATATAAAGCAGAAGATATTTTACCCATTTGCATTAAGCTCAAACTTCCTTCTTGCATACGCGCTCCTCCAGACGCACATACTATAATAAGAGGTAAAAGTTGATTGGTAGCATATTCGATCAACCGAGTGATTTTCTCACCCACTACGGATCCCATACTACCCCCCATAAACTGAAAATCCATAATACCAATTGCTACAGGAATACCATTTAGTTGACCTGTGCCTGTTTGAACCGCATCCAGTAATCCGGTTCTGTTTTGATAAGAATCAAGACGATTTTGATAATCATCATTTTCAGAAGGTTCGTCTTCCGAACTATTTTCAGAAGAATCAAGACTTTTTTCAGAAGGTTGGTCTTCCGAACTTTTTTCAGAAGAATCATTTTCAGAAGGTTGGTCTTCCGAACTATTTTCAGAAGAATCATTTTCATAAGAATCATTTTCAGAAGGTTGGTCTTCGGAACTATTTTCATAAGAATCATTTTCATAAGAATCATTTTCAGAAGGTTCGTCTTCCGAATTAAATTCAATGGGATCCACAGGGACCATGTCTTCATCCATAGGATTCCAAGTACCTGGATCAATCAAAAGTTCGATTCGATCTGAACTGCTCATTTTCAAATGACATCCACAGTATTCACAAATATTCATTTTTGATTTAAAAAATCTCTTATAATTGTTTCCATAACAATTGTCGCAGGCAACCCACAAATGCGAAAAATCATTTGTATGATTTGTGATAGTTATTATACTAGTACTGTCGATTTCACTACTATTTTTGACCTTATCACTATAACTATCATTGTCACTATCATCTAAAATGGAACTATCATTGTCACTATCATTTTCCGGTTCTAAAATGTAACTAGCCTTTTGGAGCTTATCATAATCACAATCATTGTCACAATCCCAATCATTGTCACTATTAATGTCACTATCATCTAAAATGGAACTATCAATACAGATTTCAGAACGAAGATAACCTTCAATACAACCATTAATGATATTATTCCAATTATGTATGGAATAACTATTACTATTACTATCCCTAACTAAAAAAGTTTTATCAGATATGTTCATGCCTATAACTAGAAGTCTCAGTGTTGTTTTTTCAACCCTGAAATCGACTAAAAAATCACTATGAATAGTATTATCCATATCAGTTAAAATAGATGGGTCTTCGTTTACACTGTTATTTTCAATAGGAAAAAGCCCCACATCGACTAAAAAATCACTATGAATAGTATTATCCATATCAGTTAAAATAGATGGGTCTTCGTTTACACTGTTATTTTCAATAGGACCAAAACTGTCTATTGATTTACTTAAACCGCACCTGTATTCTAAACCCCTATTAAACATCATTGAATTGAACCACCATTTTTCCATAGAGCTTTTTTCCCCTATTTACATGAAAATACAATAGATGAATAGTCATTTAAGTTTTAAGTATAGATCACTAGGATTAATAACTGATAATAATAATAACGGGCGAGTAAGTATTTAAAAAACCATTTATAACTATTTGTAATCTAAAAATGCGATTCCCTGTTATTAACAGGGAAATGCGAAATTAGGTATGAATAGAACAAGAGAGCGGGGGTATAAAAGAGAAAAGAGTTCCATAAATCTATTATAGAAGTTATCCACACCCTCTTTATTTTCATTAATTCAATTTCGTTTGTTGATTAGGGCAAAGTTCCATAAAACCACCCGCCTTTTTTAAAATATCCTGACTAGTTCCTGTAAGTTGAGCACCTTGTTCAAAGAAATTCAAAATAACAGGAATATAAAAATAAGTTCTTTATTGGATCAACAAGAAAAAAAAAAAACACTTTCCGGAGGTTTCTTCCCTCTCTTCGGGATCAAACATCAATTTCAACGATTCGATAAACGGATCATTCGGATACATATAGATGAACAATATATCCCCTAGAAACGTATAAGAAGTTTTTTTTTCATATGGCTCTCAATCAAATTCAAAATTCTGTCTTTAATTATGATGTCAAATAGATCAATCAAATAGTTAAATCAATGGTTTACGTTTTTTTCTTATTCTTTCTGAAAAATAAAAAAAAAATAACTATTTGTATTCGCAACCTCATACCTAAATTTTGATAACTTTAAAATAACTCAAATCAAAAAAGAGCCTTTAAGGTTTTTTTTTATAGAGCGCTTTATTCTTTTCTTCTTGCGAATCTAGTGTTTTTCTTCATTCTAATACAATTAATTGTTGAGACAATTTTTAAATACTATTTACTTGTTCCAAGATCCTTTAAATTATTCGTGAATCATAACATTACTTGGGGGATCTTTAATCGTCTTAAAAATGGAAGCAACATAACCATTTTGTTCGTTTCTTTCAAAAACTAATACAAGACGGGTGATTTCCTAGAATACACTTTTGATCCATTTAGCAATTCAAATAAATTTTTATTTTTTTTGAACCTTTCAATTTGTGTATCAAAAATATAGTTACGAAATGTACTATTTCTATCATCAATCCTTCTACTGTCCCCTAAACACTGAATTCTAGTCGCACAGAATAAATGATGTCGAGCCAAGAGGATCCCGATTTCTATATAATCAATTCTATTCGATAAAATGGCGGATGTAAGAATCCACAGCTAATTTAATCATGTTTTTCAAGTCGCACGTTGCTTTTTTTTTTTTTTATCACATCGTTAATAGATATGATCTGGGACGGAAGGATTCGAACCTCCGAATAACGGGACCAAAACCCGTTGCCTTACCACTTGGCCACGCCCCATTTTTGATTCGACACTAATAAATACTATTATGGGTTGTTCGTCAATTCCAGTTCTAAATTTATTCTATAGAATAAATTAAATTGTTAATTAAATTGTTACTAGAATTTGGATATGCATAAATATCGAATTAAACTGAATTTATTGATCATTACATAGAATTCAATTAAGATATTGTATGAATATATGATTTCTTCGATTTTTGATTTCAGAATGAAACTGTTTTGAACTGGATAAGTTCAAATGAAAAAGGGATTGGGGGTATGATCTTAGTTGATTCCTTTTTTTAGTTTTTTTACGGATTTAGTAATATTCCTATCTATAAATATCAATTCAATAGTTGACTTATTTATATTCCATTATTTTCCATTTTTTCTTTTCAAATTATTTCTTTTCTTTTTCTATATATATTTATAAATTTTATAAATCAAAATTGATTTTTTCTTTTCTATTTCATATTAATATATTTTAATATAAGAGTATAATAAATAAAAATGATAATAATAAATCAAATTATATATATAATAAATCATATCATATATATAATTATATATATAATAAATCATATCATATATATAATAATAACATAATATAAAAAAATACAATAAAAATGAGAATTCAAAAAAAGCAAAAATACAATTTATTTTCTTAAAGAACAACATTTTTGTTATGCTTAATATCTTTAGCTTGGTCTGTATTTGTATTGACTCTGCCCTTTATTCAAGTAGTTTTTTCTTGTCAAAATTACCTGAAGCCTACGCTTTTTTGAATCCAATTGTAGATTTTATGCCAGTAATACCCTTACTCTTTTTTCTCTTAGCTTTTGTTTGGCAAGCTGCTGTAAGTTTTCGATAAGATCTTTAATTTGAATAATGTCCGAAAAAAATTAAGAATTTATTCTAAAATAAAAATGATAACATTTTTAAAGATCAGATAAGTTTTACAGCGTGAATCCTTGATTCCAAATATTAAAATTTTTGGATAGACAATAAAAATCTGGACCATCTCATCATTTCTGTTTTTTCCATTAAAAAGTGAAAATTATATTATTCGATTGGAGTCCACCACCAATACCTAGATCTTGATTCTGGATATGAAAAAAATTTTGGTAATATAAAGACTCAATTCTTACTACAAATAAATTTCCTAAGTTTTTTTGAAATTACTTCATTTCTTATAAACTTAGTATCAAAGGAAACATAATATGAAATAGAAGAGAATCTATTCTCTTTCTCTGTCGTTTTTTTTTAATTATCTTGGAGATTTTGTAATGCTTACTCTAAAACTATTTGTTTACACGATAGTGATATTCTTTGTTTCTCTTTTCATCTTCGGATTCCTATCTAATGATCCAGGACGTAATCCTGGACGTGAAGAATAAGAAAATCTTTTTTGTTTTGCTTACTTGTGCTGGATTTTGAAATATTTTTTTTTTTTTATCTATTTTAGATCTTTAACTAGTAAAAAAAATTAAACAAAGAGGGAAGAAAAAAAAAAAAAGAAACTCCATAAGTTCAAAAGAAAAAAATACCAAATCATCAATAAACGGAAAGAGAGGGATTCGAACCCTCGGTACAAAAATTCGTACAACGGATTAGCAATCCGCCGCTTTAGTCCACTCAGCCATCTCTCCCCAATTCAAAAAAAAGAATTATTATGCTTATGATACATCGCATAAACAAAAAGAACAAAAAGTAGGGCTCGAAAAAAGCCTTCTTTATATCTTATTTGATATTGATTGATAGTCATTTGATATATCTTATCTGTCTTTTTTTTTTTCTATTTATTTTATTATTTTATATATATAAATAAAGAGAGAATTATTGATTTTATTTTTTATACCTTCAGCAAAAAGAAAATCCAAAAATAAGATTCGCCCCCTTTTCTAAATTTTATTAGGGGGCCCCCTTTACGAAACACGTGAACACTCTAATTATCGTAAAATTATGCACTTATTGCATAATTAGGACGGATTCCCTTGTTCGACAAAAGATCCTTTTATATACAATAATGGTATTGTAGCGGGTATAGTTTAGTGGTAAAAGTGCGATTCGTTCTATAGATCCCTTAATAGTTAAGGGGTCCCTTGCGTGATTCATATCACGATCAAAAACTTTATTTCTTACTTAAAGGGATTTAATCCTTTATACCTCTCAACGAACGATTCGAGGAATAATATACATTATCGTAATTTGTATACAATTTAGATTAGAATTGATTCTAAAATTATGAAACATAAGTTTTTGCAATTGGATCCAGAATCCAATTTTTTGAATATGAGTAAAGGATCCAGGGAGAATGATATAGAAAATGAGTTTCCAATCGTAACTAAATCTTCCATTTTTTTTATTATTTGTTTTGTATAGGAGAAATTGAAGCAAAATAGCTATTAAACGATTTTTTTAGTTTACTAGAAACATCAACATATTTATTAAGCTCGACGGAAATTTTATTCTTTTCCTAAAGATTCTCTCAAATAGAAATAGAGAACGAAGTAACTAGAAAAAAGCAGATTGTTCTAATA